TATCTATCCGAATTTGATTCTCGAATAGAAGACTTTTGATACACTCTATCACTTTGAAATATACAAAGTAGCATATGATATATGCTAATATCCAATCGAAATTAGAAAAAGTGAAAAGGTCAAATAGTCTTCTTCACAATCTTATATCTATTATTAAGTAATAATCTAATACAAGTAATTCCAAACTTCTCATAGATGTAGAAGAAAAGTAAAAACAAACAAAAAATCACCTTTTCATAATTTTTTTTATTGATAATACAAAATTGTCAAAGAATTGTTAACAAAAATTTTGTTCTTGTTACAAGCTTGATGTTGATAAATACACGAATCTAGAAATTCATTTCGGACAATTGAACCTTCTCGAACTGTTTCTTTTTAAGAACCAAAAAGATTTGTGCCAAAATAACAGATGCAAAGAAGAACAAAAGACCTTGTACGCGCAGTGGGTCTTGAAGTACTATTTCTGCGTCTCCCTGACCAAATCCACCCACATTAGGATTACTCGTTAATGGTTGATCAAGTTTGATAGATTCACCCTCTGAAACAAGAAGCTCTGGTCCTGGAGGGATAATATCAACGACTTCACGTCCATCCGAGGCATCCGCTAGGTTTATTTCGTATCCGCCTTTTTCCTTTCGTACAATTTTCTTTACTATACCCGTTGCTGTGGCATTATAAACTGTATTATTACTCTTGCTTCCGTCAGGATAAATCTGGCCCCTTCCCCTGTTACCGCCCACATATATCGGATATTTTAAGAAGTGGACATCTTTCTTAGTGGCAGGATCCGGGGAAAGAATGGGAAAGGTAATTTCACTATATTTTTGTCCAGGAACAGGACCTATCACAAGAATATTTTTTTTATTGGGGCGATAGCTCTGAAAATAAAGATTGCCTATCTTTTCTTTCATCTCTGGAGAAATACGATCGGGTGGGGCTAATTCAAATCCCTCAGGTAAAATAAGAACAGCCCCGACATTCAAACCTCCCTTTTTGCCGTTAGCAAGAACTTGTTTTAATTGCATATCATAAGGAATTCGAACAACTGCTTCAAATACAGTATCGGGAAGGACTGCTTGTGGAACCTCAATGTCCACGGGCTTATTAGCTAAATGGCAATTGGCACATACAATACGTCCAGTTGCTTCTCGTGGATTTTCATAACCTTGCTGCGCGAAAATGGGATATGCATTCGAAATGGATGACCGAGTTAGTATATATATCACAAGCGATATGGAAATGGATCGAGTAATCTGTTCTTTTATCCAAGAAAAGGTATTTATAGTTTGCATAGTCCAATCGTTGATTCCGAAAATTTCTACAATAAATTGGGTAGGTTGCTAGTATAGTTCCCTATCCACGATTCTGCTATTTATTTTAACTGAAAACTGAATTTACTGAAATAATAGAATATTACTGGAATATGGGAGGAACTCCTCATTTTAGATGGGTAGAAATAGAAAGAGGAAAGAAAATTTGGAATGCTTTGATTTTGATAAAGTAACAAACATTCTAATTCGAAATTAGAATTGAATTTTTATGCGTATACCCTTTTTATTCTTTTCAGTCATTCATTGAATGATAAATCACTACAAGTGATGGGGATACACGATTTAAATGACGAAAAATCCAATATTTCAAAATTGTATCTAGAATGACTGGAAACGTGGAAACAAGACCAGATATAATTTGATCGTTATCAGCAAATCCAAAATCTTTGTAGATAGAGCCAATCATTAGTTCCCAACCATGAGGCGAATGAAATCCGATACATAAATCAGTTAATAAAAGAATAGAAAAAGATTTTATTGTGTCGCTTAAATTATATAGGAATTCCTGAACCCAAGAGTTAAGAAGAATAAGTTGTTTATTTCCCAGAATAGAATAACCGCTTAGAATAAGGAAACAGATTAAATTTGTCAAGAAGTGCAAAATCATATGAATACAATCCGCATTGTGCATCTTGATCAATTGAATCGTTTCATTGTGGATTCCTATACGAAGCTTTTGTATATGTGTTTTCGGGTATTCCTTTATCATTTCGTCCAACAAGTGTAGCTCCTCTAATTCCATGAATTTTTCTAGAAGGTTTTTTTCTTGAATATCATTCAAAAAAGTTTCTGATTGCTTAGTGTTCCACCAATTAGTAACCCAAGATTCCAAACCTTTTTGAAATGATAGAGAGATCCACCAGGGTAAAAATACTATAGATACAAGATATAGAAAAGGAATAAATGTTTTCTTTTTTTCCATTTTTTTTTTCATCTATAAATTGTTAATGAATCCGTCGTGTTCGTCGACTTTATGCGATCTAATATTTCTATCAAATATGAATTCTATTCCAATGGATCGAATCCATAAATCTATTCTTTGTTTTTTGTGATTTGATAATTAGCCCTTGAATGGTGAAAAAATACAGAAATAGAAAAAGAGTCCACTTCGAATTCGAATGAAGAAATAATAAAAAAGGGGGGTGTTTCCGAATATTGCAATTGATAAAAATCGAAACAAAGCAATTCCTTCTTGTCGATGAATACGCGGCAGAACCACTTCATTTTTTAAAATACTTCAATTGGTACACGCAAAAAATAAGCCAATTCAGCAGCTTTTTGTTCAATTTCTCGTGGAGTCAAATTTTCATCAGTACGAGTCAAAGGAATAGCTCCCTGGCCTTTGATTTCCAGATAAAGGACACGACGAGTATAAATACCCTCCTTTAGTTCTATTCTAATAGATTGAATATCCTTTATAAGATATCGGAAGAAGATGCGACGATTTTTTCCAGGGAATCCCCAACGAAAAATACATACTATTCCTTCTTTTATATCGAATCGATCATAACCACTACCTACATTCCACAAAATTGTACACCACAAGTATGAGCTAATAAAGAGGCCCGCGATCCCATAGAAAGACATCACGATTCCTTGTGGAAAAAAAAGAATTTGCTGGGGAGGAAATAAAGATATCAAATTCCTACCAAGATAGCTGGAAATTCCAACCAATAAGAATCCTAATGAACCAAAAAAAAGAATAAAGGCCCAGCAGAAATTACTGATTTTTCGAGATCCCCCTATAAGTTCTATCCATATACGTTCTGATCGCCAATTCATACTAGATCTGGTTACATTTAATTTGAATTGAAAGAATACCTCAAATGAATTGTACTTTCCTTACTCTGTCTTGTTTCCGATGGAACTCTCATCAACTAGTCCTATTCTGATGTCGTATTTGTTTCACTTTTATTTAATATTTAAATTAAATATCTAATTATTTATTTCTATTTTTAGTTAGATCAAAATAATAATATCTACCCCTATGTCATCATTTTTCCACATACATAAGGGCTCTTGCATTTATATTCGTAAGAAATCACGTGGTACACCATTCTGCTAAATAGATATCTGTGTTATGATTCACTTGAAAAATGAGATTTGAATCAGAAGATCTAAACAATCTTATTTTTTTGAACATGAAGAAATAAAGAAGCCATTGCAATTGCCGGAAATACTAGGCCTACTAAAGGCACTAAAATAGAGGGAAAGCTCATAGTTATTACCTCGATTTACTAGAAATTTTAATTGTATCCGTTTGTTCTATTTTTTTTTTTGTTATTATGTTATTATATTAATTAATTAATTAGAATTCTAATTCTATATCTATAGAATAAGTATAGTATAGAAAGTATATAATATAATAAGTACAAAGAATGTAGAACTATTGCTTTCTGTTTCTAAATAGAATATATGATAATCGACTTTATTTTATTATTATTCTATTATTTTTTCTTTTGCTTCTACTAATTACCAAATTCTCGAAAATTAGAGGATTTCTTAGAAATGAAATTCAATTTCCAATTGATTCGTTAGAGTCTGATACAAGAGGTATTCTTAATAAAGATTCACAGAAAATATCGAAAGAACCAAAAAAAGCTATTTCAAAATTCTTTTTTTATTCCAAAAATAGGATATCGCCAACCAAAAACCACCATTCTTCCGGTTTTGACTTTGCTTTGATTCCGATTCCAATAAAAAAAAAAAACAAATATTTTTTGACACAAATACAAATAAAATAATTGACTTTAATCCTCAATTTTCTTTTGATTCAAAGGAAAAAAGGTATGCAGCTGAAATAATTCACTTAGAACGCCTTTTAAAAGGTTACGCGGTACGATTGGATCAAATAAACCTTTATGAAATAAAGCTTCGGCTTCTTGTGAACCTTCAGGTACTGGCTTATTCAATGTTTGTTCAATTACTCTTTTACCCGCAAATGCAATGTAGGCATTAGGTTCGGCAATAATGATATCCCCCAACATACCAAAACTGGCTGTCACCCCGCCGGTAGTGGGAGATGTAAGGATTGATACATATAATAACTTTTTATTTGATTGATAATCATATAAAACAGACGAGACTTTAGCCATTTGCATTAAGCTCAAACTTCCTTCTTGCATACGTGCCCCTCCGGAAGCACATACTATAATAAGGGGTAGGGGTTTATTGGCAGCATATTCAACCAACCGGGTGATTTTTTCACCTACTACAGATCCCATACTACCTGCCAGAAACTCAAAATCCATAACTCCAATTGCTACAGGAATACCGTTTAGTTGACCTATACCCGTTTGAACAGCTTCAGTTAAACCTGTCTTTTTTTGATAAGAATCAATACGCTCTTTATAAACTTCCCCCTCCGACTGAAATTCAATAGGATCCGTAGCGACCATATCTTCATCCATAGGATTCCAAGTACCCGGATCAATCAGAAGTTCGATTCTATCTGAACTACTCATTTTCAAATAATATCCACATTGTTCACAAATACCCATTTTTGACTTAAGCAATTTCTTATAATTTAATGCATAACAATCTTCGCATTGAACCCACAAATGCTTATATTTTTGAGTTCCATTAAGATTATTAAAACTTTCTCTTCTAGTTAAATTACTACCATTCGTGCTAGTTCTTTTACTGAAACTTTCCCTCCTATTTTCACTT